CTATCCTTATCCTAACCAAAAGAGGTTAATTTCATGAGCATGAGTTTCAAACTTGACTTTTGATTAAATTAATAATCCGCTTTCATTTTATCTTTTCTCCCACCATCAGAAAAATAACATAAAAGCATTTTGACTATCGTTAGAATTTTCTGAAAGGTACCTATCTCGGTTTCGTCTAAAATTTTATATAGAATCTTTGAAAAAGTCTTTTCTTTCTTAGGAAGAAAAGACTTACTGTCTTTGGGATCTGATGCTACACCGCTGCTCAATACCTTAGGGGATCAACTTTATTACATAAGTTGATTCCTAATTTTGATTTCATATCATGACAGAAAAAAGCAGTTCTTATTGGATCGGTATCGGCCCAAAACCTGGCGAATTGGTCTTTACGGTGCTTCCTCTATCAATTAGATCCTTTATCCATAGAATAAAGTATCTAGGCATATCTATTTCTTCATATTTCGACTCTATGAAGTTTCTTTCTTTGCTACAGCTGATAAAAATCGTTTTTTACACGATGCATATGTAGAAAGCCTATTTTTTTTCTAGTATTTATTAGTGTATTTGCTCTTTCTTCCCTTTTTTCTTTCTATAGTAGAGATAGTCGCACGTAATGACAGATCACAGCCATATTATTAAAAGCTTGGGGTAAGAACGGGTTTCGTTCTAGTGCCCGAAAATAATATTCTAAAGCTTTTGTGTGTTCTCCGTTACTTGTGTGGATAAGGCCTATGTTATAGAGTATATAGCTTCGATCATAGGGATCAATTTCTAGTCGCATAGCTTCATAATAATTCTGTAAAGCTTCCGCATAATTTCCTTCTGATTGAGCTGACATCCGTTACGGTCGTCATTCGATTCAAAGAATTCTCCGTTCCAGAAACGTACATGAGATTTTCATCTCATACGGCTCCTCCCCTATGTGCATAATGAAAATAATACATGGAATCAAAAAAAATTGAGATATTCTCATTATGAACTGAGTGGGGCTAACGTTTTTACAAGAAATCTCTAGCCAACCTTTCTGCAAAAGATCTTTTCTTAACATCACGCGTGTTGGTACTGGTACTAGATAAAAATGTAAACTCCAACAATTTCTTTGTTCTCAACGCCCCTTAAATTTCCAGGAATTAATCACTTCAACAGTCTTCGATGGTTCTAAGGGTATCTAAAGTACGAACGAGATGGATGTTTGTTATCCCAACCATTCTTCTTAGTCCCGATCCCGATAAGGAAAAGGGATAATTTTTAACAAAGTTTTCGTGTTGTTGATTCCTAGGCGTAGCGCCTCTTCCCCTATGCGGCCTATTGGTACTAGTCTAGTATAGTAGGGTTGGCCTGTAATATAGAACCCATAGGTGTAACCTTTCGCTCAATACTCGAATCGACAATTGAAGCATCTGAGGCTGCATTAATCGGGGATACACAACAGAAGGAATTGTTTTATCTATAAACTTCACCTTCAACAAGCGTAGATTTTTTCAATAATCTTTTTCGTTCTTTTCTATCCCGAATCATCCGTCTTTCTCCTAAGACTGAAAGCGGTAAATAAAAAAATAATCAAATCACACCATCTCTGTAATAGGTAAATGCCTCTTTTTCTCCTGAAGTTGTCGGAATTATTCGTAATAATATATTGGCCACAATTGAAAAGGTCTTATCAATAAAATTTCCATTTATCCGCGATCTAGGCATAGGTAGGAATCCATTCTATAATTCTTTTCATTAACTCTCGTGAGAAACCGATCTCACAAGTAAAGGAATTGTACAGTACGAACTAACATAAAAGCAGACTCCTATCCAATTTTTATTTTTGAAAGGAGTCGATAAAAAATAAGAAATATTTGAATCCGATTCGATTTCATCCAAATGTAGTAGTATAAGAATGAAAGGAACTATTCTTATTTGATCAAAGAATTTCTCCTGCTCATTAGGATAATTCGAGAAGTTTTTCTGAAATTATGATCCAAAGAAGAAAAAAAATCGAATAACCTTTCTATGATGAAAATAGAATAACCCTCCATTTTGTGTTTTGTGCATAGCGGGTATACGCTTATACACTATAAAATCAAATCGAAAAGGATGATTTATGAATTTGGAATAGATTTACGAGTTAAGGGGTTGTTGTTAAGCGATCTAAAACTGGAAAGAAATTTTCGAATTCTTATGGAAATTGAATTCGAATTTAAAGATAATTATGATCTAAAAGTATCCATTAACCATAGTCTAACAAAATAGACCGATCAGTTGATTCGTTCCAATTCATTGATTGAATCCGGTAAAAATATAAGAAAAAATATAGTAGCGCCGTCGCCGTCGCGGCAAACAAGAGATATCTTTATTGTTTTTAACAGTTTTTCAAAAAAAAATTCTATTATCTTTTTATCCCGGCTCCCTGGCTCGAAGAAAAAATTCTTTCTTTAATGAAAAGTTTTCTATTTTTATAGCTAGAATGGATTCGATTGTCTGTACCCATCTAACAATCGAATAGGAACAACTC